GAGATATAAATTTGAGAGATAAAGAACGAGAACTAAGAGTTCCAATCGAAAAATTTTTGGTTTTACGAATATTGTATGGAATAAAAATTTTATTATTTCGAGTAATTTTTGATCCAATTTTCACGGATCTTTCACATATCTATATTTCTTTTTTATGAAGAGAATATTATTTAGAGAAAAAATAGATAATGAATAAGAAATAATAATTCGTTTTGAACAATAGATGTCTTTCACATCCAACTATAACAATGAGTAACTTCTTCATTTTTAAATGGCAGTTCCAAAAAAACGTACTTCTATATCAAAAAAGCGTATTCGTAAAAATATTTGGAAAAGGAAAGGATATTGGGCGGCGTTAAAAGCTTTGTCATTAGGGAAATCTCTTTCTACCGGGAATTCAAAAAGTTTTTTGTGCGACAAACAAATAAGTCCTAAAATATTGGAATAATCGGAATGGATTTGACTCGAAAAATGGGCTCAGTAATTTGTTAATATAAAATTCACAATTGGCAGTCCCTATTCTAATCAATCTGAAATAGACCAGGTTTCAATCTTAATCTTATAAGATGTCTAAAAGAAGAATTCTTCTGTTTTCTGAATTCTAAAAAAAAGAATAAAGAAAAAAATACAAGATTTTTTATTTCTTTTTAGTATATTTTCACTCACATTTTGGTGGTGGGGAGTCTTATTTTCCCCATCGACCTTTACAATAATGAAAAATTTTTCCCTTTCTCGGGAAGGGCAGATATAAGATTTTTAGTTAAAATTATCGATAAAAGAACTTAATTGTTGAGATATTATGTACAAATAATGTGTCAATTTGGAGTAATCCAAAATAGCCATATTTTGGATTCATTGAGAAAATTTATTTTTTGTTTCAAATTTATGAAATCAGATAAACGAGAAATAATTAAGTATCAATAAAAGTAAAAAATGAAAACTTTTTTTTATTCTATCGAGAGAATTATCTAGTTGCAAAAGTTGGATTTTAGAATAGGATAAACTACGTCAAAGCCCTAAGATAAATAAACCGGACACCCTAAAGGAAAATAAATGAAACTAATGAACCTTCAAATTGACTTTTGAACTCATTTTTTTTATCAATTTGAATCTTTACTAAAAAAACTTATTTGATTGAATTGACTTGTTCAATCTCGACGATTGAATATAAATAGGCTATTATGAGTTCGAGCAAGCCGCTATGGTGAAATCGGTAGACACGCTGCTCTTAGGAAGCAGTGCTAGAGCATCTCGGTTCGAGTCCGAGTGGCGGCATGCCATCTTCTAAAAGAGATCCAATAGATCCTATAATAAATTAAATTCCCGATTTCTATTTCTTAATTAATTTAGGGGATTCCCCCCTTTTTTCATTTTTATGATATTTGAAACTTTAGAGCATATATTAACTCATATTTCCTTTTCGATTGTTTCAATTGTAATTACAATTCATTTGATAACCTTATTCGGCAATGAAATCATAAAACCATATGATTCGTCAGAAAAGGGGATGATAGCTACTTTTTTATGTCTAACAGGATTATTAATAACTCGTTGGATTTATTCGGGCCATTTCCCACTAAGTGATTTATATGAATCATTAATCTTTCTTTCATGGAGTTTCTCCCTTATTCATATAGTCCCTTATTTCAAAAAAAGAAAAAATTATTTAACCACAATAACTGCCTCAAGTACTATTTTTAGCCAAGGCTTTGCTACTTCGGGTCTTTTAACTGAAATACATAAACCCACAATATTAGTACCCGCTCTACAATCGGAGTGGTTAATAATGCACGTAAGTATGATGATATTGAGCTATGCGGCTCTTCTTTGTGGATCATTATTATCAGTAGCACTTCTAGTTATTACATTTAGAAAGATTTTTTCTAATTATAAAAGCAATATTTTATTAAAATTAAATGAGTCATTTTCATTTGGTGAAATCCAATACAAGAATGAAAGAAACAATATTTTTAAAAAAACTTCTTTTTTTTGTGCTAAGAATTATTACAAGGCCCAATTGATTCAACAATTAGATTATTGGAGTTATCGTGTGATTAGCCTAGGATTTATCTTTTTAACCATAGGTATTCTTTCAGGAGCAGTATGGGCTAATGAAGCATGGGGATCATATTGGAGTTGGGATCCAAAGGAAACTTGGGCCTTTATTACTTGGATCGTATTCGCAATTTATTTGCATACTCGAACAAATAAAAATTTGCAGGGGGCAAATTCCGCAATTGTGGCGACTCTAGGCTTTCTTATAATTTGGATATGCTATTTTGGGGTCAATCTATTAGGAATAGGGCTACATAGTTATGGTTCATTTACGTTAACCTCTAGTTAAATTCAAGAAAGGTTCTTACGAATACAAACAGAGTGGAATACGGTGTATATAAAAAACCTTGTGTCAACCGGCGAGAACCATGTGAATCACTACACTACTTGATTCACATGGTTCTCGCAAAGACCAAGTATATTGGGTTAAAATTCAAATTCATAT